AAAATAGAATATATATAGTAGAATAATAAAAAGAAACAATATTCTATTCTAGAATATTTTATATTATCTAGATATATATATATTTAATATTATATATCTATCTATATAATATCTATATATCTATATAATATATAGTAATAGAATTCTTAATTCTATAATAATAGTATAAAGAATAAAAAAGATTTTTATAATAATCTAAATTAGAATTCAAAATCTAAATTATAATAATTAAAGACTTTTTAATTGAAAAAAAAAAAATAATAATAAATAATAAATAGAGATTCTCCTAAAATGGAAATTTTTTTTTTTTTATTTTGATGAGATGTTCGGGCAGAAATAGACTTTTTTTTTTCTAAAAAAAAAAGCTATCGAATGAATCGTTGTACATTTCAATTTGAATTTGGAATTAGGCCGAAAATCCAAGTGGTTATTAACGAAATGATCATCTGATCATATTCAATTATGTATCACAAATTACAATAAATAAAAAAGGAGGATTAAAAAAAATGCGAGATCTAAAAACATATCTCTCCGTGGCACCAGTGGTAAGTACTCTATGGTTCGGGGCTTTAGCGGGTCTCTTGATAGAGATCAATCGTTTTTTTCCGGATGCATTGATATTCCCTTTTTTTTCATTCTAGTCTAGTTATTGGCGCAAGAAGGGGTGAAGAAGATAAAAGATACAATCAAATATCTGGGATTAATCCCCCTCCTTCTTTATTATTTCTTTTTTTTTTTAGAATTCGAATATAAAAAGTTAGAAAAGAATAAAGGTTATTTGGACTCGGTGAAACTCGGAATCTTGTACAGCCTTCAATGGAATTGAATGAATAATTCAATTCCATTTCCATTCTTAATAGAGTGAGATCAGAAATGGAAATAGAATGGCTAGGGTGGGGGCAACAATATCATACAAAATACTTAAATGAAAACTGAAATACTGTACTGCGATTCGAAAATTGGAAATCATTGTATTACTTAAATTTTCCTGTCCTATATTAATGGAAACGAAATCCTTCATAATTTGATTTAGAATTTTAAACTTTTACTTTTTTAATTCCTTTCTTCTTCTTCGCTTCGAATCCTAAAAAATAGAAGAGTTAAGTAAATCAAAAAAAAAAGGAGGTTCATGGCCAAGGGTAAAGATATCCGAGTAAGGGTTATTTTGGAATGTACCTGTTGTGCTCAAAAGAGTGTTAATAAGGAATCAACGGGTATTTCCAGATATATTACTCAAAAGAATCGACACAATACGCCTAGTCGATTAGAACTCAGAAAATTCTGTCCTTGTTGTTGCAAACATACGATTCATGCAGAGATAAAGAAATAGAAAAACAGATCGCTTGCGTGTCACCCGTCCAAAAGGAATATGAAAAATGATCTAGTTCTCATATATATTCTCTAATTTATATATTATATATATATAAATTAGAGAATATATATATAACATAATATAACATCTATTTTTTTATATTATATAACAAAAAAAAATAAGAAAATCAATAAAATAAAACAAAAATCCTTTTTTTTTGGTAAAAAATAGGATTCTCGAGATAGGAATAAACAAACCATGGATAAATCTAAGCGACTTTTTCTTAAACCCAAGCGATCTTTTCGTAGGCGTTTGCCCCCGATCCAATCGGGGGATCGAATTGATTATAAAAACATGAGTTTAATTAGTCGATTTATTAGTGAACAAGGAAAAATATTATCTAGACGGGTGAATAGATTGACCTTAAAACAACAACGATTAATTACGATTGCTATAAAACAAGCTCGTATTTTATCTTCGTTACCTTTTCTTAATAATGAAAAAAAAATTGAAAAAGGCGAGTCGACCGCTAGAACTACTCCTACCGGTCTTAAAACAAAAAAAAACTAGAGTTATTCTTCAATTAAATTCAAATTTGAATAGAAACTCAAATCCAATTTGAATTGATGTTTTGTTGGAAAACAACGCCAATCAAATTTAGGTTGTTGTGTTATAAGAAAAAAGAAAATCGTTGAAGAAGAATCAATCTTTTTATATTGAACGTGGTTGTTCATTTTGATGACTTTATCATATGAATCATATTTTTTCATACAAATCCCTACTCTACTACCTTCCCGGAGTTCATTCTCCGGGGAATTTTTATTTTATGATCTCGTTGGCAATCATAAAAAGGCAATTACCCTTTAATATAGCTATTTGTGCAACTATTTTACGATTAAGAAGCAATTGCCTCTTGTACAGATTATACAATAAATTACGATAACTATTGTACATTTTTTTTTGATTCTTACCAATTACTGCATTTATTCGATTGATCCACAAACCGCGAAAATCTCTTTTTTTCCTATCTCTATCCCGATGAGCCGAAACCAAAGCTTTTATTTTCTGTTGAGTAATAGTTCGAGTAAGTCTTGAATGAGCCCCACGAAAGCTTGATGTAAATAAACGAATTCTTGTTCTACGTTTCCGAGCTATATATCCTCGTTTAATTCTGGTCATTGAGTAAATGAAATGAGACTTTGATGAATAACTATTAGATTCATTTTATTTTCTTTCAGTTATTCTTTTTCCTTTCCTAGTCTATTAATAACAAAAATGGATTCTTCCAATGTATAAAGTAAGAATTTCAATGGCTTTTGCTACTATAACCTTCCCAACCACGATTTTTTTCTTTTGATTTTGAAGCATTAAACTTCGAAATAAGAGAGTGTATTGAGAAAAAACATAGTAAAGTAAATAAAATAGAAAAAGAAATGGTGGGTTCCATCGTTTCTATGATTACTTTTAAAACGGTGAGATCCTCTCTATACACCGGAGCCCCTTCCTCGGTTTAATCAATATTTTTGTTAACTTGTACAGTTCACACTCTTTGGCTCTACCCATGAGATATCAAGTAATAGGTCTTTCACAACGAAATCTAGCTATACAGTAACGGTATTTAAGTATGAAGATTAGCTGGGTAGCTGACCCTCTTAGTCCGTTCTTGCAAAAATAAGGGCATAATTATTGCGCTTTTTAATTGAACTATAGGATTTACCCCGCTTAATGGATAAGCATTTACTACCAATGGTGAAATCTTTCTCATCTTAAATTGCAAATTGAGGTGATTGGGTTTGCACCAATCCAAACCATAAATTTGATACACAATAGAAGAATATATCTCTCTATATATTTTTTATTTATTATTCATTTTTTTATTTTATATTATATATATGAATTTTATATTATATATATTAGTTAAGATTAGTTAAGATAGTGAATGGAGCTCTTCCATTCACTATCTTAACCGATCCCCCGATACTAGAATTTTTTTTATTTTAGTCTATGATCTGAACGAGTCGCACATACACCCTAGTACAGGTTCCTCGGCGCTGAGGACATCCCCGAAGAGCGGGGGATTTCGTGACATTTCGGATTGGCTGTCTTGTGTTTCTAATAAGTTGTTTCATAGTTGGCATGGTGAGTCGTATACATAATGAGTTGGTTTAGATCAATCATAACCCGATGATTATGAATCAGTTCTATTCTATTAATAGATTCATTAATATTTATTATCATATTTCTATTAATTAATCTATTAATAGAAATATGATAATAAATCAGATAAGAAGACTAAATTAATAAGAAAAATAATATCAAATCGTGTATTTTCGCGGAATCCTTGCTGCTAATTTTTTATTCAACCGCTACAAGATCAACAATTCCGTGGGCTTGGGCTTCTGCTGCTGACATAAAAACATCTCTTTCCATGTCTTCGGATACAAGCCATAAAGGTTTGCCTGTTCTTTGTACATAAACCCTTGTGATAGTTTCGCGAAGCTTCAGTAGTTCTTCTGCTTCCAGGATAAATTCTCCCGTTTGTGCCTCATAAAAAGAACTAGCGGGTTGATGGATCATTACCCTGATGATATAAAAGAATAATGGTTTCCTATCTCTCGCCTTATCGTGCGAGAGATAGGAAAAAAAAGACAGAATTGAACAACCGTACAGGCATCTTTTGCGTATTGCATACGGCTCTACTATGGAAGTGATTTCTACCTTCCATCGAAGAAATAGAAAAAATACTGGGTCTGATAGACCCAGATCAGTATCAGTAAATGATCCAATAACCATCCTTCCTTTTTTGTAGTATTTCTAAAATACTATGATGGTTCCGTTGCTTTATTATTTCATTTCGTCTGTTCTTCAGCAATCCCAAAGTGTCTTTTTTTTTTTTCAAACAGTTAATATATATATTCTTTCATAGCATATATATTGTTAAAAACATAAATTTTGTTAAAACCTTTCCGGTGTAAAAACCGAAAACAAAAAAGTTTGTGACACTGAAATAGGCTCCTGATAGATCATATAAAATGGTAAATAGTCTTTTTTCATACTACTCTTTCGATACATAATCAAATGGTTTTGGAAATTTTGAAAAAAAAAAACTCATATCGAACTTGAAGTGCCATGCTATTATTACTTAATATTGGCGAAGGCATAGTCTTCTTTTTTTTTTTTTCTCAAATAAAAGACTCATTGGCGCCAAGCGTGAGGGAATGCTAAACGTTTGGTAATTTCTCCTCCTGCCAAAAGAAAAGATCCCATTGAAGCGGCTAATCCCATGCATACTGTCTGTACATCGGGTTGTACAAATTGCATAGTATCATAAATAGCTATTCCGGGTATTACCCATCCGCCCGGAGAATTTATAAACAGATACAAATCTTTGTTATCGTCCTCCATACTGAGATATACCATAAGGCCAATAAGTTGATTCGATATTTCACTATCAACCTCTTGGCCTAAAAAAAGGAGTCTTTCTCGATAAAGTCGGTTGATTAGGATAAGATTTTATCCCTTAAGAGCCGTACATGCATCTTTTGATGCATACGGTTCACAAAAGATCGCAAAAATAAATCAATGTGTAGATTTCAACCCTCTTCACTTTTCATTTTCCTAATGAACTTCTAACGAAGGGAAAGGTCTTTTTCTTACATTATTACATTATTTCAAGAAAGACAACTTTTGATCCCTTCCTTTATCCATATAAAAATTTTATTACATATAGAATAGAAGAAATATATAGAATGTATTAAACTTATTGAACTAACTCCTCATTGATGTATTGTTTTCATCGAGATCGAATAAAAATCGCAATGTAATTTTCTTGTTTCTGAATGGGCTTCTTCAATTCTTTTCTTTTAGGTTTCTATTCTACTCTGAGTAAAGATCTGCCCGATTTTGATTTGCACATATAGGACAAATACTCCAATACCATATCTTTTTGCTACGACTTCCCTTTTTCTTAATTTTTTATTTTATGTTTTCTGGCACATATATGACATGCTAGAAGTAGTAATCGTAGATATATTACCTTTTTTTTTTCTAAACAGAGCCTGGATACTTTATTTTAGTGGTCCAGCCAAGCCAACCATAAAAACTTCAAAATTGATAATAGTAATCTGGATATCCCTTCAAAAATCGATCTAATTGCACTTTATTACACTTCACGCTCCAGATTTTTGATGATTCAATCAATATTTTTCGGGGTGAAAGAGAGGATACCTCGATCGGGGGAGAAAACGGGGAAATCCCATATAACCCAATATATCTGACAAGTCGCACTATATGTCAACCCAAGATGCATCTTCCTCTCCAGGACTTCGAAAGGGAACTTTTGGAACACCAATAGGCATTAAATCAAGAACAAAAATGAAGTAATATATGTCACTTTGATGTGGAAACGTAAAAATTGGTTTATTGTGTTAAAAATTATTTGTCTTTATCATCTTGTATTTATAAATGATAAATAAAAAAAGGGGGGGGGGGAATACCAAATGAAAAAAATAAATAAAAGATAGTTCTTACGAACAGGTTCTTTGAATGATAAAAACTATGTCCGCATTCACGGATAGAAACACGCATAAAAAATAGGATCTCCCCCACCACCAACACCACCATTGCGTATTGTTATTTATCGGGTATAGAATAAAATAGATCCGCTTTTTTTTGTTCCTATGAATATAATTGTTCCATCTTTCCTAAAAACCTAGAAAAAAAAATGTAATCCCTTACCCGATATAATCTACTGCAAGTGGGGTTCCATAGTATATTTTTTTTTCCAGTGCAATAAAGTTACATAGTGTCTATTTTTTGCTGATAAAAGGGGTATTCTCATGGGTTTGCCTTGGTATCGTGTTCATACCGTTGTATTAAATGATCCCGGCCGTTTACTTTCTGTCCATATAATGCATACAGCTCTGGTTGCTGGTTGGGCCGGTTCGATGGCTCTATATGAATTAGCAGTTTTTGATCCCTCCGACCCTGTTCTTGACCCAATGTGGAGACAGGGTATGTTCGTTATACCCTTCATGACTCGTTTAGGAATAACCAATTCGTGGGGCGGTTGGAGTATCACAGGGGGGACTACGACGAATCCGGGTATTTGGAGTTATGAAGGTGTGGCCGGAGCACATATTGTGTTTTCGGGCTTGTGCTTTTTGGCGGCTATCTGGCATTGGGTCTATTGGGATCTAGAAATCTTTTGTGATGAACGTACAGGAAAACCCTCTTTGGATTTGCCAAAAATATTTGGAATTCATTTATTTCTTGCAGGGGTGGCTTGTTTTGGTTTTGGCGCATTTCATGTAACCGGATTGTATGGTCCTGGAATATGGGTGTCCGATCCTTATGGCCTAACCGGAAGGGTGCAATCCGTAAATCCCGCATGGGGTGTAGAAGGTTTTGATCCTTTTGTTCCCGGTGGAATAGCCTCTCATCATATTGCAGCAGGGACATTGGGTATATTAGCGGGCCTTTTCCATCTTAGTGTGCGTCCACCCCAACGTCTATACAAGGGATTACGTATGGGAAATATTGAAACCGTCCTTTCCAGTAGTATCGCTGCTGTATTTTTTGCAGCTTTTGTTGTTGCTGGAACAATGTGGTATGGTTCAGCAACAACCCCGATTGAATTATTTGGTCCAACTCGTTATCAATGGGATCAGGGATACTTCCAGCAAGAAATATATCGACGAGTTGGTGCTGGGCTAGCCGAAAATCAAAGTTTATCAGAAGCTTGGTCTAAAATTCCCGAAAAATTAGCTTTTTATGATTACATCGGCAATAATCCGGCAAAAGGGGGATTATTTAGAGCGGGCTCAATGGATAATGGAGATGGAATAGCCGTCGGTTGGTTAGGACATCCTATCTTTAGAGATAAAGAGGGGCGTGAACTTTTTGTACGACGTATGCCTACTTTTTTTGAGACATTTCCGGTTGTTTTGGTAGACGGAGACGGAATTGTTAGAGCCGATGTTCCTTTTCGAAGGGCAGAATCGAAGTATAGTGTCGAACAAGTAGGTGTAACTGTTGAGTTCTATGGTGGCGAACTCAACGGAGTCAGTTATAGTGATCCTGCTACTGTGAAAAAATATGCTAGACGTGCTCAATTGGGTGAAATTTTTGAATTAGATCGTGCTACTTTGAAATCGGATGGTGTTTTTCGTAGCAGCCCGAGGGGTTGG